GGATGGATTCGCCCTCTGAAACAAGAAGTTCCGGTCCTGGAGGGATAATATCAACCACTTGACGTCCATCCGATGCATCCGCTATGGTTATTTCGTACCCCCCCTTTTCTTTTCGTATGATTTTGCTTACTATACCCGCTGCTGTAGCATTATAAACATTATTGTTACTCTTGCTCCCGTCGGGATAAATCTGGCCCCTTCCCCTGTTCCCGCCTACGTATATGGGATATTTTAAGAAGTGAACATCTTTCTTAGTAGCGGGGTCCGGGGAAAGAATAGGAAAGGTGATTTCACTATATTTCTGACCAGGAACAGGACCTATCACAAGAATATTTTTTTTAGTGGGGCGATAGCTCTGAAAAGACAGATTTCCTATCTTTTCTTTAATCTCGGGCAAAATACGATTGGGAGGGGCTAATTCAAACCCCTCGGGTAAAATAAGAACAGCCCCTACATTCAAAGCTCCTTTTTTACCATTAGCAAGAACTTGTTTCAGTTGCAGATCATAAGGAATTCGAACAACTGCTTCAAATACAGTATCAGGAAGTACCGCTTGTGGAACCTCGATATCCACGGGTTTATTAGCTAAATGGCAATTGGCACATACAATACGGCCAGTCGCTTCTCGTGGATTTTCATAACCCTGCTGTGCAAAAATGGGATATGCATTTGAAAGGGGTGCCTGGGTTATTATATATATCATGAGCGATACGGAAATGGATCGAGTAATCTCTTTCTTTATCCAAAAAAAGGTATTTTTAGTTTGCATGGTCCAATCATTGATCCCGAAAATTTATACAATAAAATTAGGCAGGTCGCTAGTATAGTTCCCTATCTATAATTTTGCTATTTACTTAAATATAAATGATTTTACTGGAATATTGGAGGAATCCCTTGGATGGGTAGAAAGAATAAGTACAATTTTGAATGTTTTGCTTATCTACAAAGTAACAAATATTATAATTGGATCGTTCGATCATTTTTCAGTCATTCATTGAATGATAAATCACTACAAGTGAAGGAGATACACGATTTAAATAACGAAAGATCCAATATTTAAAAATTGTATCTAAAATGACTGGAAAAGTAGAAACAAGACCGGATATAATTTGATCATTATGAGCAAATCCAAAATCTTTGTAGACAGAGCCAATCATTAGTTCCCAACCGTGGGGCGAATGGAATCCTATACATAAATCAGTTAATAAAAGAATAGAAAAGGCTTTTATTGTGTCGCTTAAGTTATATAGGAATTCTTGAACCCAAGAGTTAAGAATAACAAGTTCTTCATTACCTAGAATAGAATAACCACTTAGAATAACGAAACAGATTATATTTGTCGAGAAGTGTAAAATTGTATGCGTGCGATCCTCATTGTGCATCTTGATCAATTGGATCGTTTCTTTGTAGATTTCGATGCGAGGCTTTTGTAAATGTGCTTCCGGGTATTCCTTTAACATTTCGTCCAAACGTAGGAGTTCCTCTAAGTCTATGAATTTTTTTAGAATACTCTTTTCTTGAATATCATTCAAAAAAATTTCGGATTGCCTAGTATTCCACCAATTAGTAACCCAAGATTCCAAACTTTTATTAAATGAGAGAGAGATCCACCAAGGCAAAAATACTATAGATGCAAGATATAGAAGGGAAATGAATACTTTCTTTTTTGCCATTTTTTCGTCTGTGAATTTTTAAATTTTTACTGAACGCACCTCGTTCGTCGACTCTATACGATACTAATATTTATATCAAGCATAGGTTCTATTACAAGTTATCGAGCCCATGAATCTATTTCCTATTTTTTTTTTTTTGATTCAGTACAGTGGTTAGTCCTTGAATTTAGAAAGAATACAGAAATAGAATAAGAAAAAGCCCACTTCAAATTAATAGTAGTTGGATTGCGAGACGAAAGAACTCCCGTTCTATCAAAATATCAAATATTTCTAAAAAAAAAATTTCTTTACTTTAATTATATTATGATTTATTATGAAATGTTTTGTTTTAATATATGATGAATCTATTATTTAGGTTTGTTACTGAATTGAGTTAAGTGGGTTTACATACGCATAAAAAAATTGTGGACACAAAAAATTTTGTTTTAGAATTATTTCGTATACGTTTGCTTTGGCTCGAATAAGCGAAGAAACTTCAGTTAAGTTATGCTATATAAAAAAACGAGGATTCTTGAGTTTTTTCTCTCTTGCAAAATATTCATTCTTCAGTTCCTTTTTTCAAAATACTTCAATTGGTACACGCAAGAAATAGGCCAATTCAGCAGCTTTTTGCTCAATTTCTCGTGGAGTCAAATTCTCATCAGTACGAGTCAAGGGAATGGCCCCCTGGCCTTTGATTTCCATATAAAGGACACGACGAGCATAAATACCTTCTTTAATTTCTATTCTGATGGACTGAATGTCTTTCATAAGGAATCGGAGGAATATGCGACGATTTTTTCCAGGAAATCCCCAACGAAAAATACACACTACGCCCTCTTTTATATCGAATCGATCATAACCACTACCTACATTCCACAAAATTGTGCACCACAAATAGGAGCTAATAAAAAGACCTGCGATCCCATAGAAAGACATCACGATCCCTTGTGGAAAAAAAATTATTTGCTGAGAAGGAAATAAAGATATAAAATTCCTACCAAAATAACTGGACGTTCCAACCAATAAAAACCCCAATGAACCTAAAAAAAGAATAAAGGCCCAGCAGAAATTACTTGTTTTTCGAGACCCCGCTATAAGTTCTATCCATATACGTTCTGATCGCCAACTCATACTATAACTAGACCTAGTTGCATTTTATTGGAATTGGGAGAATAACAAAAATAAATTTTATTTTACTTTTTTTTTGTTTCCGAAGTAACTCTCATCAACCAGCACTATTATGATGTGAACGTTTAGGGGTAATTCATCGAATTTCTTAGATCCAAACTAAAGCAATAACATCCCTTTCATATGATATATGATTTCCGAATACATAATACATATAGATATATTGACTTTACATTTCAGAAATTCTCCCCGATCCCGATCTATTTGAAAATAGTTATAATTCATTTACCCATAATATCATGTTTATACATACATAAGAGCTTATGCCCGAAGGAAGCCACATGTTATACCATATTCTACTAAATAGATATCCGTGTTATGATCCAAGTAAGTCTTGAAAAAAAAAAAGATTTGTCCTTATTGTATCTAAAAAATCTTGTTTTTTTGAACATAAAGAGATAAAGAAGCCATTGCAATTGCCGGAAATACTAAGCCCACTAAAGGAACAAAAATTGAGGGGAAGCTGTTGAGAGTTATCATAGAATGGGTACCTCGATTTAATATTTGTACCTGTTATTTATTGTTATATTTATTGTTTTATATTAGTATTTTAACCTTTTATTGTTATAAGGATATATTATAATTCATATATAATTGTTATATTATACTAAGTATACCTAAGTGAGTATATATACTTAATAGGGAGTATATAAGTATATGTTTTAATAAATATATATTAATTAATAAAATCCAATAAATATGTAAATAAATGGACCTATAAATCTTTCTGCATGTTTCTACATGAAATATATGTATGATAATCCACCCTTTATATTATTCGTATTATTAGTTATTATCTTGTTCTTGTCTTATAAATTTAAAAATTTTATAAAATTTACTAAAAAACAAATTCTCAAAGAATTCATTATAATAATAATATGATCCAACAAAAAGGATTTTTAGTGGGGGTGATTTGATTTTCGGGAGATATAGAAAGATGCAAGACCTTGTTAACCAATTTCACGGAAGAAAGAATTCACTCTTTTATTTAATCGGGATTTCCTGGTTAGTAACCAGGAATATCGATAAAAAGATGATCCGGATGGTTCTTTCTACAATTAAATCTTATGTTACCAAAGATAAAATCTATTCTTCGTATTTTTACTTTGATTCCTATAAATTAAATAACTACTTGATCACCACACATAAAAAATTTTATTAAGTTTTAATAAATTAATACTCTTATTAAATTAAGACTCTAAGGCTCTACTTGATCTAATTTTGATTCAAAGGAAAGAAAGCATGTAGCCGAAATAACTCACTCAGAACGCCCTTTAAAGGATTACGTGGTACGATTGGATCGAATAAGCCCTTATGGAATAAATATTCAGCCACTTGTGAATCCTCAGGTACTGTCTTATTCAATGTTTGTTCAATTACTCTTTTACCCGCAAATGCAATGTAAGCATTGGGTTCGGCGATAATGATATCTCCCAACATACCAAAACTGGCCGTCACCCCACCTGTGGTAGGGGATGTAAGGATTGATACATAAAATAACTTTTTATTTGATTGATAATCATATAAAGCAGAAGATATTTTAGCCATTTGCATCAAGCTCAAACTTCCTTCTTGCATGCGTGCTCCTCCGGAAGCACACACTATAATAAGAGGTAAAAATTGATTGGTAGCATACTCGGCCAAACGTGTGATTTTTTCGCCCACTACAGATCCCATACTACCCCCCATAAACTGAAAATCCATAACTCCAATTGCTACGGGAATACCATTTAGTTGGCCTGTGCCTGTTTGAACGGCCTCAGTTAATCCCGTATTTTTTTGATAAGAATCAATACGATCTTTATAAGGTTCCTCCTCCGAATGAAATTCAATGGGATCCAGAGAGACCATGTCTTCGTTCATAGGATCCCAAGTACCGGGATCAATCGAAAGTTCGATTCTATCGAAACTACTCATTTTCAAATGACATCCACACTGTTCACAAATATTCATTTTTGATTTTAAAAATTTTTTATAATTTAATCCATAACAATTTTCGCATTGAATCCACAAATGCCTGTATTTTTGAGTTACATTTAAATTATTAGAACTTATAGTAAAATCACTAGCATCTGTGCTAGTTTTTATACTGGAACTCTCACTTTTACTACTATTTACGCTTTCGCTACAAATGTAACTATAAATGTAGCTGTCACT